AGTAAGAATTGATTCAGAGGATCGAATCAAAATTTTAAAATTATTATTTGATGCAATTAGAACTGTTCCCAACGATAAAATGATTAAAAAAAAATCTATTGGAATAAAAGAAATTAATAAAAAAGTTCCTCGATGGTCATACAAATTAATCAACGATTTTGAACAACAGGAGGGGGAAACCGAAGAAACTGTGGTAGAGGATCATCAGATTCGTTCAAGAAAATCCAAACGTGTAGTGATTTTTACTGATAACCAACAAAATACTGATGCTTATACTAATACCAAAGAAACTAATAATACTGATCAAACAGGCGAAGTTGCTTTGATACGTTATTCCCAACAATCGGATTTTCGTCGAGACATAATCAAAGGCTCCATGCGCGCTCAAAGACGTAAAACAGTTACTTGGAAACTCTTTGAAGCAAATGCGCATTCCCCTCTTTTTTTGGACCGAATAGACAAATCTTTTTTTTTTTTTTTTGATATTTCTGAACGGATGAAAAAAATTTTTAGAAATTGGATGTGGAAAAACACAGAATTCACAATTTCGAATTATACAGAGAAAAAGACAAAAGAAAGCGCGAAAAAAAAAGAGGAGGACAAAAAAGAAGAAGACAAAAGAAAGGAGAAAGTGCGTATACAAATAGCGGAAGCCTGGGATAGTATTTTACTTGCTCAAGTAATGAGAGGTTTTTTATTAGTAACCCAATCAATTCTTAGAAAATATATTATATTACCTTCATTGATAATAGCTAAAAATATCGTCCGTATACTATTATTTCAATTTCCGGAATGGTATGAGGACTTAAAGGATTGGAATAGAGAAATGCATGTTAAATGTACCTATAACGGCGTTCAATTATCAGAAAAAGAATTTCCAAAAAACTGGTTAACAGACGGCATTCAGATCAAGATCCTATTTCCTTTTCGTCTTAAACCTTGGCACAGATCTAAGTTACGAGCCCCTTATAACGATCCAATGAAAAAGCAAGGTCAAAAAAATGATTTTTGTTTTTTAACAATTTTTGGAATGGAAGCTGAACTACCTTTTGGTTCTCCCAGAAAAAAACTTTCATTTTTTGAACCGATTTTAAAAGAACTCAAAAAAAAAATTAAAAAATTGCAAAAGAAATGTTTTATAATTCTAGGAATTTTAAAAGAACAAACAAAATTGTTTCTAAATGTCTCAAAAAAACCAAAAAAATGGATCATTAAAAACATTCTGTTTATAAAAGAAATAATAAAAGAACTCTCAAAAATAAACCCAATTATATTATTTGGATTGAGAGAAATAGAAGTATATGAATTGAGTGAAATTAAAAAAGATTCAATAATCAGTAATCGGATGATTCAGGAATCGTCCATTCAAATTAGATCTCAGGATTGGACAAATTATTCATTAACAGAAAAAAAAATGCAAGATCTGACTGATAGAATAAACACCATCATAAATCAAATAGAAAAAATTACAAAAGACAAGAAAAAGGGATTTATAACTTCAAATAGAAATTTGAGTTCTAACAAAATAAGTTATGATGATAAAAGATTGGAATCACAAAAAAATATTTGGCAGATATTAAAAAGAAGAACTGCTCGATTAATCCGTAAATCCCATTATTTTATAATATTTTTCATTGAAAAGATATACATAGATATCTTTCTATCTATGATTAATATTCCTAGTATCAATACACAACTTTTTCTTGAATCAACAAAAAAAATTATTAATAAAAACATTAACAGTAATGAAGCAAATCAAGAAAGAATTAATAAAACAAATCAAAGTTTAATTAAATTTATTTCGATTATAAAAGAGTCACTTTCTAATACTAATATTAGTCTTAATTCAAAGACTTTTTTTGACTTATCTTACTTTTCACAAGCATATGTATTTTACAAATTATCACAAACCAAACTTATTAAGTTAGAGAAATTGAAATCCGTATTTCAATATAATGGAACCCCCCTTTTTCTTAAGAATGAAATAAAGGATTTTTTTGTTGTAAGACAAGAACTATTTCATTCCGAATTAAGACCTAAGAATCTTCGCAATTCTGGAATGAATCAATGGACAAATTGGTTAAGGAGTCATTATCAATATCAATGTGATGTATCTCAAATTAAATGGTCTAGAGTAGTACCACAAAAATGGCGAAATATATTGAACTGTATAGCTCAAAATAAAGATTTATATAAAGATTTGTGTGATTTATATGAAAAAGATGAATTAATTCACTACGAAAAAAAAACAAAAATGGAAACGGATTTATTATTGAATCAAAAGGATAATTTTAAAAAACAATATAGATATGATCTTTTAGCATATAAATCTATAAATTCTGAAACTAAGAAGTACTCTTCAATTTATGGATCACCATTACAAGTAAAAACGAACCAAGATATTTTTTATAATTACAACACACATAAACAAAAATCATTTAATATGGTAGAAATGGTAGAAGATGATATTCGAGATATGGATAAAAATACGGATAGAAAATTTTTTGATTGGAGAATTCTCGATTTTTGTCTTAAAACGAAGGTCGATATTGAGGCCTGGATCAATATTGATACTGACACTAACAGTAATAAATATACTAAGACTAGGGTTAATAAGTATCAAATAATTGATAAAATCAATAATAAGAGTCTTTTTTATCTCACACTTCAGCAAGATCAAAAAATCAACCTATCCAATCAAAAACCCCTTTTGGATTGGATGGGAATGAATGAAGAAATACTAAGTCGTCCCATATCAAATCTGGAACTTTGGTTCTTGCCAGAATTTGTGAGACTTTATAATACGTATAAAATGAAACCGTGGGTTATACCAATTAAATTACTACTTTTTAATTCTAATATAAAAAAAAATGCTAGTGAAAACAAAAGCATCACTGGAAATAAAAAAAGAGATCCTTTTATATCAATATCGTCGAATGAAAAAAAATCTCTTGAATTAGAAAACCGAAATCAAGGAGAAAAAGAATCCACGGGCCAAGCAGATCTTAAATCATCTCTTTCAAACCAAGAAAAAGATGTTGAAGAAGATTATACGGGATCGGACATGAAAAAACATAGAAATAAAAAGCAATACAAGATCAATACAAAAGCGGAGTTTGATTTCTTCCTAAAAAGGTATTTGTATTTTCAATTGAGATGGGATGATTCTTTAAATAAAAAAATAATCAATAACATCAACGTATATTGTCTCCTGCTTAGACTGATAAATCCAAGAGAAATTACTATATCCTCTATTCAAAGGGGCGAAATGAGTCTGGATATTTTGACGATTCAGAAAGATGTAACTCTTACAGAATTTATTAAAAGGGGATTTTTGATTATTGAACCAATTCGTCTAGCTATAAAAAATGATGGAAAATTTATTATGTATCAAACCCTCGGTATTTCATTAGTTCATAAAAGTAAACATCAAATAAATCAAAGATACCGAGAAAAAAAACATGTTGATAAGAATTCTGATGAAGTCATTACAAAACATCAAAAGATGACGGGAAATAGATATAAAAAAAATTATGATTTGTTTGTTCCTGAAAATATTTTATCGCCTAGACGTCGTAGAGAATTGCGAATTCTAATTTGTTTAAATTCTAAGAATAGACATAGAAAGGCATCTTTTTGTAATGGGAATGAGGTAAACAGTCAAGTTGTGGATAAAAGCAAAAAATATAAAAAAAAACTTATAAAATTAAAGCTATTTCTTTGGCCCAATTATCGATTAGAAGATTTAGCTTGTATGAATCGTTATTGGTTTAATACGAATAATGGCAGTTGTTTCAGTATGGTAAGGATACATATGTATCCGCGATTGAAAATTCATTAATAGTACATTTTTCCTATATTTCCCATACCATATCTGGTCTATGACGACAAAGAGATGCACGCATACATTGTCTTACATTCCATTCTGATACATGATACTAATTCAATGACATATCAATTAGATCTAGAATGAACAAAATTTTATTATTTTAGGTCTAAACTTTTATCTTTTGTGAGTGAAGAAACCAACCATACTTTTTTATCCCCTTTCAAATCCAATTTTAAAATGAAAATAGGATTGAGTAAGTTTTATTAAATTAAAAAAATTAGAAATTAATAACGAAATACAAATTTTTGTATATACCAAATAAAAATTAGGGGCATTATTATTACTGATCAATAAAGATATCTATCAATAAAAAATATCTTAAAATAAAAAGAGGGGGGGAGAGAAGATTTCAGTTTATGGTAAAAAATTCATTCATCTCAGTTATTTCACAAGAAGAAAAAGACGAAAACAGAGGATCTGTTGAATTTCAAATAGTTAGTTTCACCAATAGGATACGAAGACTTACTTCACATTTACAATTACACAAAAAAGACTATTTATCTCAGAGAGGTTTACGTAAAATTCTGGGAAAACGCCAACGATTACTGTCTTATTTGTCAAAGAAAAATAGAATATGTTATAAAGAATTAATTAATCGGTTGGATATTCGGGAGTCAAAAACTCGTTAATTTTATTTTTATAAAGGCATTTTGAATTATTTGATTTATTAGATCTTGAATTTTAATGAACTTTTTTTCGTTTTCAGCAATTCATGAAAGAATGAATCGAGGAAAAACCTATGAATATACCGGCTACAAGAAAAGACCTCATGATAGTCAATATGGGCCCCCACCACCCATCAATGCATGGTGTTCTTCGACTCATCATTACTCTAGATGGTGAAGATGTTATTGACTGTGAACCAATATTGGGTTATTTACACCGAGGAATGGAAAAAATTGCGGAAAATCGAACAATTATACAATATTTGCCTTATGTAACACGGTGGGATTATTTAGCTACTATGTTCACAGAAGCAATAACTGTAAACGGACCGGAACAGTTGGGAAATATTCAAGTACCTAAAAGAGCCAGCTATATCAGAATAATTATGTTGGAGTTGAGTCGTATAGCTTCTCATCTGTTATGGCTCGGTCCTTTTATGGCGGATATTGGTGCACAAACTCCCTTTTTCTATATTTTCAGAGAAAGAGAATTAGTATATGATCTATTCGAAGCTGCCACCGGTATGAGAATGATGCATAATTATTTTCGTATCGGAGGAGTAGCGGCCGATCTACCTCATGGCTGGATAGATAAATGTTTGGATTTCTGCGATTATTTTTTAACAAGAGTTGCTGAATATCAAAAACTTATTACACGAAATCCTATTTTTTTAGAACGAGTCGAGGGAGTAGGCATTATTGGTAGAGAGGAAGTAATAAATTGGGGTTTATCGGGACCAATGCTGCGAGCTTCCGGAATACAATGGGATCTTCGTAAAGTTGATCATTATGAATGTTACGACGAATTTGATTGGGAAGTACAGTGGCAAAAAGAAGGAGATTCATTGGCTCGTTATCTAGTCCGAATTGGTGAAATGATAGAATCCGTAAAAATTATTCAACAGGCCCTGGAAGGAATTCCAGGGGGACCCTATGAGAATTTAGAAATACGATACTTTGATAGAGAAAGGAATCCGGAATGGAATGATTTTGAATATCGATTTATTAGTAAAAAGCCGTCTCCTACATTTGAATTGCCGAAACAAGAACTTTATGTGAGAGTAGAAGCCCCAAAGGGAGAATTGGGAATTTTTCTCATAGGGGATCAGGGTGGTTTTCCTTGGAGATGGAAAATCCGCCCGCCGGGTTTTATCAATTTGCAAATTCTTCCGCGGTTAGTTAAAAGAATGAAATTGGCTGATATTATGACGATACTAGGTAGTATAGATATCATTATGGGAGAAGTTGATCGTTGAAATGATAATTGATACACCGGAAGTACAAGATATCGATTCTTTTTCTAGATTAGAATTTTTTAAAGAGGTTTATGGAATTCTATGGGTTCTTGTTCCTATTTTGACTCTTGTAGTGGGAATCACAATAGGCGTACTGGTAATTGTATGGTTAGAAAGAGAAATATCGGCAGGGATACAACAACGTATTGGACCTGAATACGCCGGCCCTTTGGGAGTTCTTCAAGCTCTAGCAGATGGGACAAAACTACTTTTCAAAGAAAATCTTTTTCCATCTAGGGGGGATACTCGTTTATTCAGTATCGGGCCATCCATAGCAGTCATATCAATTTTAGTAAGCTATTCAGTAGTTCCTTTTGGATATCACCTTGTTTTAGCGGATCTCAATATCGGTGTTTTTTTATGGATTGCCATTTCCAGTATTGCTCCAATTGGACTTCTTATGTCGGGATACGGGTCAAATAATAAATATTCCTTTTTAGGCGGTCTACGAGCTGCTGCTCAATCGATTAGTTATGAAATACCATTAACTTTATGTGTGTTATCAATATCTCTACGTGCGATTCGTTGATACATAGACATAAACTTTTCTCTATTCCTTCCTTTCAAGGAAAGGGTTGGAATGGATTGAGTAGATATCTTAATTTTTTTTTTATTCATTATTCGGGTTGATGAACTAAATCAAATAGTTATATGAGTGAAAGAAAACAGCTTATATATAAATTCGCAGTAAAAAGATTGATTCTCATTTTCTATGTATAAGAGTTAGAGAGTTAAGCGGAAATAAACAGAAGAGACCGTTTCCCCCAAGATTGGTTGATTAGTCATCCTGACTTGAAGCGGGTTCAAAAGATCAACCGTATTGAGTTTTCACTATCATTTTTATGTATTAGCATAACGGGGGATTGAGCAAAAACGAGTGGATGGTTAGAAACACGAACATATGTAAAGGATTAGTAATGGAGATTATGTAAATTCTCCAAAAGGACATTTTTACATAATATACAAACAAAGAATACTAATTGGGGCTTGAAGTTGGTAGAAATGATCAGGCAGTACTCCCCATGACACGATTCCAATCCAGAGTATACTCCTATCCACCGATTTAATAAATAACTATTCGAAACGAAATAATCCTTTACTTTATTTTGAAAGCCCTCTTTTTCTCAGAAATAGAAAGAAGAATAGGAACGAAAAAAAAAAAAAAGATATACTTTATTTATTCTTTGTTACTTTTATTCTTTCCCATATACATATTAATAGATATATAATTTGTGTCATAATTCATTAATTAATATAGAATTTTTTTTTCGTACGTGAAACCAACGGGTTATTAATATTTTTACAAGAAGTATTTTATTGAACAGTTAAGTTATTACTGAACAAAGAAGAATTGAAATTATTATTGAAATTATTAAATTAAAGAAAGGATGAGATCAATTCAGAAGTACTTTTTTTATTTAATTTTGAATTAAAATAATTATAACAGACAGAATTCAATTGGTCTAATTTGGGACCGGCCGATAGTTATCCATCCTACAAACATATCAAGATTCAAAAAAGAATACTGACGCGGTCCCTATATTTATTTCTGGCCTTCAAGGAGCCGTATGAGGTGAAAATCTCATGTACGGTTCTGTAATAGCGATGGTAACAGTGATGGTATCACCGACTATAATTATCTAACAGTTCAAGTACAATTGATATTGTTGAGGCGCAATCAAAATATGGTTTTTGGGGATGGAATTTGTGGCGTCAGCCTATAGGGTTTATCATTTTTATTATTTCTTCCCTAGCAGAATGTGAGAGATTACCTTTTGATTTACCAGAAGCAGAAGAAGAGTTAGTAGCAGGTTATCAAACCGAATACTCGGGTATAAAATTTGGGTTATTTTATGTTGCTTCCTATCTAAACCTATTGGTTTCTTCATTATTTGTAACAGTTCTTTACTTGGGAGGTTGGAATATATCTATTCCGGACATATATGTTTCTGAGCTTTTTGAAATAAATAAAACATGTGGAGTTTTTGGAGCGATAATTGGTATCTTTATTACATTAGCTAAAACTTATTTGTTCTTGTTCATTCCTATCACAACAAGATGGACTTTACCGAGGCTAAGAATGGACCAACTATTGAATCTTGGATGGAAATTTCTTTTACCTATTTCTCTCGGTAATCTATTATTAACAACTTCTTTCCAACTCTTTTCACTGTAAAGTAACATTCTATATTCACAACGTGTCTCAAACAAGAGAAATAAACAAACATAAAACTATTCATATATATATTAACGATATGTTCTCTATGGTAACTGGGTTCATGAATTATGGTCAACAAACAGTACGAGCTGCAAGGTACATTGGTCAAAGTTTCATGATTACTTTATCCCACGCAAATCGTTTACCCGTAACTATTCAATATCCTTATGAAAAATCAATCACCGCGGAGCGTTTCCGCGGTCGAATCCATTTTGAATTTGATAAATGTATTGCTTGTGAAGTATGCGTTCGTGTATGTCCTATAGATCTACCCGTTGTTGATTGGAAATTGGAAACCGATATTCGCAAGAAACGGCTGCTTAATTACAGTATTGATTTCGGAGTCTGTATATTTTGTGGTAATTGCGTTGAGTATTGTCCAACGAATTGTTTATCAATGACTGAAGAATATGAACTTTCTACTTATGATCGTCACGAATTGAATTATAATCAAATTGCTTTGGGTCGTTTACCAATGTCAGTAATTGACGATTATACAATTCGAACAATTTTGAATTCGCCTCAAATAAATAAGTAAATCTCTTATTAACGAATAATTTAGAATTACTTTACTAATAACTAATATAGAAGGAATTTAGGTTTCTTTCGTGTTGTTTGGTCAATAACTACAAATACCAACTATTGATTGGTTGGTAAGAAACGCGTCTTAATTTGGATTGAAAATCCATTAATTAATATATCCATAATTGTTTTAAAATATATCGTTTAGAATTAGAACGACTCTTTCAGATAAAGAATGAAATTAGTCCAATAATAGTACTCACATTTTTTCATATCCCTTAGTATTTATTTACTTAGGATTAAATTAGGAATTGCTCAAAAATCATAAAAAAAAAAATTTCTGGTCGGGTCTCAATAAGGTCATGAAAAACATTTCTATTTATTTATCTCTTATTTTACATATAATGGATTTGCCCGGACCAATACATGATTTTCTTTTAGTCTTTCTGGGATCGGTTCTTATACTAGGAGGTATGGGGGTGGTATTATTTACCAACCCCATTTATTCTGCCTTTTCGTTGGGACTGGTTCTTGTTTGTATATCCTTATTCTATATTCTATTAAACTCTTATTTTGTAGCTGCTGCACAACTCCTTATTTACGTGGGAGCTATAAATGTTTTAATCGTATTTGCTGTGATGTTCATGAATGGTTCAGAATATTACAAAGATTTGAATCTTTGGACCATTGGGGATGTGGTTACTTTGCCAGTTTGTACAAGTATTTTTGTTTTACTCATGATTATTATTACGGATACGTCATGGTACGGAATTATTTGGACTACAAGATCAAACCAGATTATAGAGCAAGATTTGATAAGTAATAGTCAACAAATTGGAATTCATTTATCAACAGATTTCTTTCTTCCATTTGAATTCGTTTCGATAATTCTTTTAGCCGCTTTGATAGGTGCAATTGCCGTGGCGCGACAGTAAAAAATTTATAGAATTAGCAATGCACATTAAACTCTGTTCGGTTTTATTACATTACATTTATTTCCCTTTAATTAAAGATTGTTTATGTCTAAAATAGAAATTATTCAATCTATTCTATTAACACTAGAAAATCTGCCTTTGTTCCGTACTTTTTTTTATTCTAGTCAATTGAATCTGTTGAATTGTTGTTCAGTTCATATTGAAATGAATCGAAATTGATAAGGAGTTGGTCAATGATGCTCGAACATGTACTTGTTTTGAGTGCCTACTTATTTTCTATCGGTATCTATGGATTGATCACGAGCCGGAATATGGTTAGAGCCCTTATGTGTCTTGAACTTATACTGAATGCGGTTAATATGAATTTCGTAACATTTTCTGATTTTTTTGATAGTCGCCAATTAAAAGGAAATATTTTCTCAATTTTTGTTATAGCTATTGCAGCCGCTGAAGCAGCTATTGGCCCGGCTATTGTTTCATCAATTTATCGTAACAGAAAATCAACTCGTATCAATCAATCGAATTTGTTGAATAAGTAGTATTAATCATATAAATTCTAATATTCATAAATTAGAATTACCATGACCATACATTACGTAATAATACATGTTTTCAAAAATGTAAGAAATTAAAGTATCTTGGCTCTATCGCATGAGTCAATCCAGAAGTAGATTGATTAGAAAAATTATGATAAATTATTGATTCATCTGGTGTCTAAATATATGATTCATTTACAAGTTTACTAGATCGAAACTTTCTGACATTCAAAAATTTATAGATCCAAATGTCACATTCAGTAAAGATTTATGATACGTGTATAGGGTGTACTCAATGCGTGCGCGCCTGCCCAACGGATGTATTAGAAATGATACCTTGGGACGGGTGTAAAGCTAAGCAAATTGCTTCTGCTCCAAGAACAGAGGACTGTGTCGGTTGTAAGAGATGTGAATCCGCCTGTCCGACAGATTTCTTGAGTGTTCGAGTTTATTTATGGCATGAAACAACTCGAAGTATGGGTCTGGCTTATTAATACGTTCCAGAAAACCCTACTTGAATACATTTGATTTTTTTACCTTTACCGACAAAAACCCGCGCTCAAAAACTATTTATTTTGAGCACGGGTTTTTCTGGTCCAAGTTTATCTTGTTTTTACCATGAATAATTTTCCTTGGTTAACGCTAGTTGTAGTTTTGCCAATATTCGCGGGTTCCTTAATTTTCTTTCTCCCTCATAGAGGAAATAAGATAATTCGTTGGTATACTATAGGTATATGCATAATAGAACTCCTTCTAACAACCTATGCATTCGGTTATCGTTTCCAATTGGATGATCCATTAATGCAACTGACAGAGGATTATAAATGGATCGATTTTTTTGATTTTTACTGGAGATTGGGAATAGATGGAATTTCTATAGGACCCATTTTACTGACAGGATTTATCACAACTTTAGCTACTTTAGCGGCTCGGCCGATTACTCGAGATTCCCGACTATTCCATTTTCTGATGTTAGCAATGTATAGCGGTCAAATAGGACCATTTTCTTCTCGAGACCTTTTACTTTTTTTCATCATGTGGGAGTTAGAATTAATTCCAGTTTATCTACTTCTATCCATGTGGGGGGGAAAGAAACGTTTGTATTCAGCTACAAAATTTATTTTGTACACTGCAGGAAGTTCCGTTTTTTTATTAATGGGAGTTTTGGGTATTGGTTTATATGGTTCCAATGAACCAACATTAAATTTTGAAACATCAGCTAATCAATCGTATCCTGTAGCACTGGAAATAATATTCTATATTGGATTTCTTATTGCTTTTGCTGTCAAATCACCGATCATACCCTTACATACATGGTTACCAGACACCCATGGAGAGGCACATTACAGTACTTGTATGCTTTTAGCCGGAATCTTATTAAAAATGGGAGCGTATGGATTGGTTCGGATCAATATGGAATTATTACCCCACGCCCATTCTATATTCTCTCCCTGGTTGATTATAGTAGGCACAATTCAAATAATCTATGCAGCTTCAACATCTCCCGGTCAGCGTAATTTAAAAAAAAGAATAGCCTACTCTTCTGTATCTCATATGGGTTTCATAATTATAGGAATTGGTTCTATAAGCGATACAGGACTCAACGGAGCCATTTTACAAATAATCTCTCACGGATTTATTGGCGCTGCGCTTTTTTTCTTGGCCGGAACGAGTTATGATAGAATACGTCTTGTTTATCTCGACGAAATGGGCGGAATGGCTATCGCAATTCCAAAAATATTCACGACTTTCAGTATCTTATCAATGGCTTCTCTTGCATTACCGGGCATGAGCGGTTTTGTTGCCGAATTGTTAGTTTTTTTTGGAATACTTACTAGTCAAAAATATCTTTTAATGACAAAAATATTAATTACTTTTGTAATGGCAATTGGAATGATATTAACTCCTATTTATTCATTATCTATGTTACGCCAGATGTTCTATGGATACAAGCTTTTTAATGCCCCAAACTCTTATTTTTTTGATTCTGGACCGCGAGAATTATTTGTTTCGATCTCTATCCTTTTACCTGTAATAGGTATTGGTGTTTATCCCGATTTCGTTTTATCATTATCAGTTGACAAGGTCGAAGCTATTATATCCAATTATTTTTTTCGATAGTTTTTGTGAGTAAACCAAAAAATGAAACTGAAATCCCATGATTTAAAAAATGGTTGATTGTACAATAAAAAAATGAGTCTTTTATATTCTTTTAAGTAAAATAAATAAATTGGAATTCTATTATAACTAGATATCTTTTGAATTTGTGAGAACCATTTGAATCAAGTAATGGAAATGATTCAAATGGTTCTTGATTGTTTACATGAAGTTTTCGTATATATACCTGTATGCCGTCCTATGTTTATATTCGTCAAGTCTTTTATTCAATTAGATGTTAATGTAAATGAACCATAACTATGCAACCCTATTCCTAATAGATTAACCCCAAAATAGCATATCCAAATTATAAGAAAGCCCATTGAGGCCACAATTGCAGAATTTACACTTTCAAAATTTTTATTTGTTCTAATATGTAAATAAATAGCGAATATGGTCCAAGTAATAAATGCCCAAGTCTCCTTTGGATCCCAATTCCAATATGATCCCCATGCTTCATTAGCCCATACTGCTCCCGAAAGAATACCTACGGTTAAAAGGATAAACCCTAGACTAATAATACGATAACTCCAACGATCCAATTGTTGAATCAATTGATACCTGTAATAATTTTGAGACGAAATAAAAGAAGTGTTTCGTAAGACATTGTTTCTTTCGTTCACATATTGAATCTCACTAAAGTAAACTGACTCATTTTCTAAATTATTGCTTTTCCTAAAAATCCTTATGAATTTTCGAAATGTAATGACTAGAAGAGCTAGTGATAATAATGATCCACACAAAAGAGCTGCATAGCTCAATACCATCATACTTACGTGCATCATTAACCAATGGGATTGGAGAGCGGGTACTAATATCGCGGATTGATGCATTTCAGTTAAAAGACCCGAAGTTGCAAAACCTTGAGTAAAAATAGCACTTGGCGCGGTTATTGCGCTAAAATGGTTTTTATGTTTTTTAAAATACGGAATAATATGAATAAAGGAAAAACTCCACGAAAGAAAAATTAATGATTCATATAAATCACTTAATGGTAAATGCCTCAAATACATCCAACGAGTAACTAATAATCCTGTTATGCAGAAAAAAGTAGCTATCATCCCCTTTTCTGACGAATCATCTAGTCCTACGATTTCATCGACTAATAAAATTATCAAATGAATTGTAATTACAATTGAAACGATCGAAAAGGATATATGAGTTAATATATGCTCTAAAGTTGAAAATATCATAAAAATTATTAAATTAATAAGGGCGTCCCTCAATTATAGGAATTGAAATCGGGAATTGAATTCATTATAGGACTTACTCTTTTAGAAGATGCCATGCCGCCACTCGGACTCGAACCGAGATGCTCTAGCACTGCTTCCTAAGAGCAGCGTGTCTACCGATTTCACCATAGCGGCTTATTCGAAATCATAATAACCTATTTTTATTCAATCGTCGAGCTTGAAGGAGTTAATTCAATCCAATATTTTTTTTTAGGAAACCATTCAAATTGATGAATAAAAACTTGTTTAAAAATTAGGGATTAAAACGTTTTCGTTAACGTTAATAATATTGATTTTTCTTATTATTATCTTTTTATTTAGTTATTTAGTATTTTAGGATGTCAATTTTATTTAACTGAACTAACAATGTATTTTTTCGTCGGCTATTACTTTATGCTCTCCTAAAACTAAAATGTAACAGTTGTAACTAGATAATTTTTACTTCAATCCCTGGATATAAGTAAAAAAAATGTTCTGCCTCGTTTGCATTTTTTAATGATTAATTTCTTTTATCATTTATTTTATTAATCTAAAATAAAAAATTAATTTTATCGATTAATAAAAAAATCGAATTTTTATATAACACAATTTCAGCGATACACTCAAAAGATTTATGTAAATATTTGCATAGTTAGGTTGCGTTAGGATTTTTTGTTGTGTAGAGAGTTTGCGTTAAGATTTAGCAAACCCATTAAGTTAGGTATTTGGGATGGTCGTATCAATCATATAAAAAAATTTCGTATAGAAATTGTACCGTACTTCAAAATATTTTCTAAATTTTTTAATAATTTTTTAATTAATATATATATATTATATCTTGATCGATCTTCCAATCGAAACATAGGATCTAAAATAGATCACTCAAAATTGGCGCATTCGTCATATAACTACCTAAAAATGTAAACTATAACTACCTAAAAATGTAAACGGGACTTTTATTAATTTAATTGGGTTTAAGGAATTTATATAGTGATAATAATTTCTAAAACCCCAAATAATGGTTTAAAAGATTATAAAAAACATTTTAAACTTAATCAATTAGTTTCAACGACCTCTTCTTTATAATATAAAATCAAAAATATAACTAAAAAAAAATTAATATAACTAAAAAAAAATTCTTTTTATTATTGAGTAAGGGCGATGGGGAAAGTGATAATCCCCATCCGGAAAATGATAAAACATACTAAAATGAAAGGCGAAACCTTGCGCTTGCGTTTACCCTTTTTTCAAACAAAAAAGTACCATTAGAATTCAGTAGACAACAGAATTCTTATCTATATCAGAAACGAAAGAAAAATTTGGCTTCAAATTAAAGTAAAACAAATTCAATTTTATATTCGTTTAAATTAAAACATTATGAGACTAATTCTTTTTTATTTATTTTATTTTTAATGTATATTGTTTATATTGTAATTTATCTTATATATTCATATTTATTCTTTTACTATACTATTATGATGTTAATATTAATTCTAATTGATAAATATTATTTATCATTTTTATAACTTATAAATCTTATAAATAAACTATAAACAAAATTATATCACTTTATTAGTTATTAGAACGATTCAGATTATTTATTTGTTACACAAAAAAAACTTTTAGAACTCCCGGTAGAAAGAGATTTCGCTAACGAAAAAGCTTTCAATGCTGCCCTATATCCCTTCCTTTTCCAAATATTTTTACGAATACGTTTTTTTGAAATAGAGGTGCGCTTTTTTGGAACTGCCATTAAAAAGTTATAATAGGTTTTTCGGTTGGATGTGAAAGACATCTATTGTTCAAAATCAATTGTTCTTTACTATTCTCTATCTATTTTTTCTCGAAATTAGACTCCAAAAAAAAAAGGGGGGTAAAACTCCCATAAAATATTAATAAGAACGATAAGGTACACTATGCCAAATAGATTGAAGTTGATAAAAAAAAAAAAAAAAGAAAGATTGTCCGTTTCGTTTTCTTTCTATTTTCGTCGTGTTACATTTATACATGTAATAAAAAAATCTAAAAGTTTAATAACCCAACCCTTCTCCCGCTTAATTAAAAAATAAAAAACTTTAATAATTTTTTCTATTATATTAATTAATTTAATATTAATTTAATTGTTCAAGCTCGAAGAAAGAGTCCACAAAATTTTAATTATCAAATGAGAATTTTAATTATCAAATGAGACTAGTAGTTAATCTGTTAAAGGATACAAAATACATAATTTAAAGGCATTTTATTTGCCACCTTTTTTTTCCGTAAAATTAAAGTGTTGGATATCATAGCATTTCCTACAAATAGCTTTTATTGTAATGGAAGACAAACAATTAGTTACAAAACAAATTGGTTAATGATTCTAAATAACCGAATTACAATAAATAGTTTTAGTTATGGGCTTTATGATTCATATCAAATCCTGTTTTTGGTATAATTATTTATCCTTGTTCTATAATTATTTATCCTTGTTCTATAGATATAAAAAAATTATTGTAATACGTAATAATTAAAATGAAAATTCTAATTTTCATTTTTTATCTTCATAAAATTTTATTTAAAAATTTGAATTTAATATTAACAATTCAGTATTAATAAAATTAGTATTTATTTTTCACTAGTGACTTATTTATATCATTTGAATTTATATCATTTGACCAATTATAACCTCTTGATTTTAAATATTTGAAGTAGTTTGGAAAGATTCAGAATAATTAAGGCTAGAAAATTCTATTTAAGTTTTATTTTATATATCTTAATTTTTTTTTATTAACCGACCACAAACGAAATAAGAACCGGTGACTCAGAAACAATTAATTAAGATAATTTTTTTTTTTTTTTTTTTTATGGAATATACATATCAATATTCATGGATTATACCTTTCATTCCACTTCCAGTTCCTATCTTAATTGGAACAGGACTTCTACTTTTTCCAACGGCAACAAAAAATCTTCGCCGTATGTGGGCTTTTCCTAGTGTTTTATTATTAAGTATAGTTATGGTTTTTTCAGCCCTTTTTTCTATTCAGCAAATAAATAATAATTCTGTCTATCAATATGTATGGTCTTGGACCATCAATAATGATTTTTCTTTAGAATTTGGCTGCTTGGTTGATCCACTTACTTCTATTATGTCGATATTAATCACTACTGTTGGAATTATGGTTCTTATTTATAGTGACAATTATATGTCTCATGATCAGGGATATTTGAGATTTTTTGCTTATATGAGTTTTTCCAATACTTCAATGTTGGGATTAGTTACTAGTTCTAATTTGATACAAATTTATATTTTTTGGGAATTAGTTGGAGTGTGTTCTTATCTATTAATAGGTTTTTGGTTCACACGACCCAGTGCCGCGAATGCTTGTCAAAAAGCGTTTGTAACTAATCGTGTCGGGGATTTTGGTTTATTATTAGGAATTTTGGGTTTTTATTGGATAACAGGTAGTTTCGAATTTCGGGATTTGTTTGAAATATTCAATAACTTGGTTTATAATAATGAAGTTAATTTTTTATTTGTTACTTTATGCGCCTCCCTATTATTTGCCGGCGCTGTTGCTAAATCCGCCCAATTTCCCCTTCATGTATGGTTACCTGATGCCATGGAAGGGCCTACCCCCATTTCGGCTCTTATACATGCCGCTACTATGGTAGCAGCAGGAATTTTTCTTGTAGCTCGGCTTCTTCCTCTTTTCATAGTTATACCTTACATTCTAAATCTAATAGCTTTGATAGGTATAATAACATTATTTTTAGGAGCCACTTTAGCTCTTGCTCAAAAAGATATTAAGAAAAGCTTAGCTTATTCTACAATGTCTCAATTGGGTTATATGATGTTAGCTCTAGGTATGGGGTCTTATCGAGCTGCTTTATTTCATTTGATTACTCATGCTTATTCGAAGGCATTGTTGTTCTTAGGATCTGGATCAATTATTCATGCGATGGAAGCTATTGTTGGATATTCTCCAGATAAAAGTCAGAATATGGTTCTTATGGGCGGTTTAAGAAAACATGTACCAATTACAAAAACTGCTTTTTTATTGGGTACACTTTCTCTTTCTGGTATTCCACC